TTTTCATTCGAGGGTATAACCCCCTTTTGCTTTCTATTGATGTTTTTATTTTCACTACCATTTTCATTTATATTAAAAAAAAGTAATTTGCTTGGTATAAACCACGGTTTCATTTTATATGCATTATAAAGTAATACAAATTCTGGGAAGAACCAAAGTTTCAGATTCGATATAGGACGACTTAGTATTTCTTCATTCATTCCCATCCAATCAAAAAATATTTTTTTTTGATTGGGTGAATTGATTTCTTGATCCTGAGGAATCGTAAGATAAAAAAGATCTTTTTTATCAATTTTATCAATTATTTGATAATTATTAGTCCCGGTTTTAGTATTTTTATTCTTGTTGGTATCGATCTTGATCCAGGCCTCAATATCGATTTTCTTTTTAAGACAAAAATGGAGAATTTTCCAATCAAAATATTTTCGATCCGGATTTTTTTCCATATACATAATATCACTTTTTCCTAAATAATTTTTGATAGGGATATCCCCTAGTATATCAAAAAATTTGCCCTTATGTTTATGTGTGTTGTAATTATAAAAACTCTCTCGATTCTTATTTACTTGGAATGGTGATCCATAAATATATGGGTCCCTCTTATTTTCATAATTAATAGATCTATAAGATAAAAGATTATATCTATAGTATTTTTGAAAATTCTCATTTTGATTTGGTAATGAATATACTTCGTAATCGTTTTGTTTTTTGTAATGAATTAATAGGTCTTTTTCATATGAATTCTCTTTGTTTAAATCTTGATTTTGAATTGTACGACATTTATTGATTCTATTTTTCCATTTTGTTGCTATTAATCTAGACCATCTAATCTGAGATAAATGGTATTGATAATGACCTCTTAACCAGTTTTTCCATTGATTTATTCCAGAATTCCGAAGTTTCTTATGTCTTAATTCATAATGAATTATTCCTTGTTTTCCAAAATAATCTTTTATTGAAGTCTTAAGAAAAAAAGACGTTCCGTGATATTGAAGAATAGATCTTAACTTATACAAGTTAAGAACTTGTGTTTGTGATATTTTGTAAAATACATATGCTTGTGACAAGGAGGATAAGTCAAAAAAATTCTGTGAATTCTTATTACTAATATTATAAAGTGACTTTTTTATAGTCGAAATAAAATGAATTTTATTTTGATTTGTTTTATTAATTCTTTTTTTATTTTTTTTATTATTGTAAATGGATTTATCAATCATTTTCTTTGTTGATTCAACAAAAAGTTGTATATTAATTCTGGGAATATTAATAATAGATAGAAGGATATCTGCGTATATCCTTTCAGTGAAAAATTTTATAAAATAATGTAATTTACGGATTAATCGAGTATTTCTTCTTTTTAATATTTGCCAATTTGGTGATTCGAATCTTTTAGCATTATAACTTGTTTTATTAGGACTATCATTTATTTCTGGAGTCACTTTTTTTTTATTTTTTGTAATTCTTTTTATTTGATTTCTGATTGTGCTTGTTCTATCAGTCAGATCTTTCATTTTTTTTTCTGTCAGTAAAAAATTTGTCCAATATGTAGATTGAATTCGACTAAAGGATTTATGAATTATATGATTGCGGGTTATAGAATCTTTTTCTTTTTTTTTTTTAGTTTCGCTTGATTTATATATTTCTCTCAATCTAAATAATAGAATTGGATTTACTTTTGAGAGTTCTTTTTTTATTTTTTTTAAAAACGGAATGCCCTTGATAATCCATTTTTTTGTTTTTTTTGAGATATTTAGAAATTTTGTTCTTTCTTTTAAAACTTTTAGAAATATAAAATACTTTTTTTTCAATTTTCCAATTTTTTTTTCGAGTTTCTTAAAAATGGGTTCAAAAAAGGAAGGCCGTTTTTGGGGAGAACCAAAAGGAAGTTCAGCTTCCATTCCCCAAACCGTTAAAAAAAAAAAATCATCTTTTTGTCCTTTCTTTTTGATTCGATCTATATGAGAGGACCGTGGCTTAGATCTGTGCCAGGGTTTCAGACAGAAAGGAAATAGCATCTTTATTTGAATACCGTCTATTAACCAATTTTTCGGAAATTCTGTTTCTGATAATTGAACACCATTATAGGTGCATTTAACATGCATTTCTTTATTCCATTCATTTAAATCCTCAGACCACTCAGGAAATTGTAATAATAGCATACGGCCAATATTTTTAGCTATTATCAATGACGGTAATATAATATATTTTCTAAGAATCGATTGAGTTATTAACATGGAACCTCTTATTACTTGAGCAAATGGAATGGTATCCCAGGCTTCTGCTACTTCTATCCGCGCTTTCTCTTTTCTTTTGTTCTCTTCTTTTTTGTCCTTTTCCTTTTTTTCCCTTTCTTTTATTTCTTCTTCTGTATAATCTGAAATTTTGAATTCTGCTCCCTTTCCTATACAATTTCTAAAAATGAGTTTTATCAGTTCGGAGATATCAAAAAAAAAAGGGTGTGATTTGTCTATTCTGTCCAAAAAAAGCGGAGAATGTGCAT